TTCTTTATATAATATACGGGACGATGTTCCTATGTATTCTTCAGGCCCTTTCTTCAATTAGTTGTTAATGTGAATGAACCATAACTATGTAGTCCTATTCCTAATAGATTGACCCCAAAATAGCATATCCAAATTATAAGAAATCCTATAGAAGCCACAATTGCCGAATCCACACCCTGAAAGCTCTGATTTGTTCTACTATGTAAATAAATCGCGAATATGGTCCAAGTAATAAATGCCCAAGTTTCCTTGGGGTCCCAATTCCAATAAGACCCCCATGCCTCATTAGCCCATACTGCTCCCGAAAGAATACCTATGGTTAAAAAAGTAAACCCTAGACTAATGACACGATAACTACACTGATCTAATTGTTGGGTTAATTGATACCTGTGATAATTTATAAATGAAAAAAAAGAAGTGTTTTGTAAAACACTTCTTTTTTCATTCACAAAGGAAAATGACCCAATTAATAAATGATTGCTTTTGCGAGGAATATCTAGGTTTTTTCGAAATGTAATGACTAAAAGAGCTACGGATAATAACGATCCACATAAAAGAGCTGCATAACTCAATAACATCATACTCACGTGCATCATTAACCACTGGGATTGTAGAGCAGGTACTAATATTGCAGATTGATGCATTTCGGTTGAAAGACCCGAAGTGGCAAAGCCTTGGGTAAAAATAGCACTTGGCGCGGTTATTGCGCTTAAATAACTTTTCTGGTTCCGTCTTTTAGGAAACATATGAATAATGGAGAAACTCCATGAAAGAAACATTAAAGATTCATATAAATCGCTTAACGGCAAATGTCTCGAATAAATCCAACGAGTAACTAATAATCCAGTTATACAGAAAAAGGTAGCCATCATGGCTTTTTCTGACAAATCAAATAGTACTACGGTTTCATGGACTAATAAGGTCATCAAATGAATCGTAATAACAATTGAAATGATAGAAAAAGAGATGTGAGTTAATATATGTTCTAAAGTGGCAAATATCATAATTTTTTTTTAGGGGGGTATCCAAAATTACGGAATGGAAATCCGGAATTGAATTCATTATAGGATCTATTGTGCCTTTTTTAGAGGATGCCGCCACTCGGACTCGAACCGAGATGCTCTAGCACTGCTTCCTAAGAGCAGCGTGTCTACCAATTTCACCATGGCGGCTTCATCGAAATAATCATAGTCCATATGATGTTCAATCGTCGAGATTGAGGGATTTAATGCAATCTATTTTAGGAAATGTTAGAATCGATGAATAAAGACCCGTTCAAATAAATATTTAAACGCTCAATAATCCTTAGTATCATGGCAGGGGGTCATTTTAAACAGCGGGCTTTTCCGTATTATAAGTTCTTCTGGAATAGTTGGAACTAGACGGTTATGCCCTGAGTCCGGGTATAGAACTAAGAATTTTTTTTTTCTCATTTTTTGACGATTCATTTCTCATTTATCTGATTTGATAGGTCCGAAATGAAAAAGATTCATTTTTCAATGAACAAAATAAAACAATATTTTTTATATATCACAACTTCATCACTACATCCAAAAGATTTCTATAAAAATTTGGATAGTTTGGTATCAAAGATGTATTAATGATTGGGATCTTCATTGTATACATAACATAATTTGTGTGAGGATTTACCAAACCCATTAGGTATTGGACCGGGCATATCATATAACAAAAGAGTTTCAATCTTTATCGGAATTCTACTGTATGTACTTTAACTTAGATGTACTTTAACTTAGAAAACTTAGAAAATCAAATTTAAACTGATAAGATCTTTTTATATATAGATTTGAAATCTAATATTAATAGATAAAATAATTTAGATATTAGATCTAGATATATCGATTGATCGATCCTCCAGCTCAAACATGGGATAGGATCTTGGGGTTGGATTACGTAAGATTGACTCATTCTTTAGTACATAAATATCGATCTAAATGGGATCCTGGCAGTTTTATTATTTTGTTTTTTTTTTTTTTTATCTGTTCGAAACAAGAGGGAGTCCTTGTAGATATGTAGTGATTCAGAGAGCTACAAATAAAAGTTTTAAAATGTATATTTTAATCAATTAGTTTCAATAATCCATTGACTTTGACTATGAATCTTATCCCCGCCTTACTTTGAAAAAAAAAAAAGGGGCTCTAACCTCGTTCATACTTGTTTCAGATTTTCCAAAAATCTTAATGATGTATAACTATTGGAGATACATAATCCAATAAGCCAATCCCTTCCTAAGAAAAAAAAAAATAAGAGTTTTGTTATTGTGAAAAATGAATCGATGGGGAAAGTTACAACCCCCATCTCGCGAATTATAAAAACCAATCAATGAAAGGTGAAACCTTGTATTTTGTGTCTAACTACTTCTTTCTTTTTTTTTTTTTCAAACAAAAAAAGAAATCATTTTTAGAACCTAGTATACAGAATAATTCGTATTCTACATACCACAACAGCTAGTTCTATCTCATATTGATGAGTTCAAAACATTAGTTAATGTGAATTCTTCATCTTATAAATTTAATCATCCAATTCATCGAGTCATGCTGATTCAGATTCAGATCATTCCAAGGCTTTATTACTTGTTTGTCGCACAAAAAAACTTTTTGAATGCCCGGTAGAAATAGATTTAGCTAAAGATAAAGCTTTTGCCGCGGCCTGATATCCCCTTCCTTTCCAAATATTTCTACGAATATGCTTTTTTGACAGAGAAGTACGTTTCTTTGGAACCGCCATTTCAAAATAAAAGGGTCACTCATTTTTATAGTTGGACGTGAAAGACATTTATTGTTCAATTCAAAATAGATTGTTCTTTCTATTAACTATTCATTATCTATCTTTATTCCATAGCCGATACTTATGCTTACTTCATAACATAGAAAAGTATGGATACAGATAGATGAGCATCGCATATGGTATCATTAAGGATAAAAAAAAGAAATGAAATAGAAGAAAAAAGAAAAAACGATGTTATTTTCAAGGGAATTTTTTTTTTTCACATTTCCATTACATCCAATGTTCGAAGAAAGAATAATTTGTACTGATTGGGGGCTTCATATCTTTATTCAATCTATGTCTACGGGCGGGATCTACTACCGTTGAATCGGATGCCATTGATAAGAATCAAAAAGGTTCCAATTCATATCTCAGTCTATTTAGATAATATATCTATATTATAAATGTTACATTTATAAAATCGAAAAGCTTAAGAACCCTTTCCTAATTTAGGAAACCAACAATGAATGTAACCTTTTTCTATTAATTGATCAAGCTCGGAGATAGAGTCCACATAATTAAAATGGAAATTAAATCAAAGTAGTTAATCCGTTAAACAATACATTACTTGATAAAATAAAGGGAATTTGAATCATTTCTCATTTTAGTTCTATGCGAAGTGACAAGTATTCTAGGATTTTTCATAAACACATAAACATAAGTTTGTTTTATTGGACTCGAAGCCAATCCATTCCAGAATTAGTTAATGACTCCGAAGAAACTAAATAAAAACTAGGTTTATTGGATCGAGTTATTGGCAGATCCTATGATACATATCAGAATAAAGTACTTGAATTTTTGGTATCATTCTTTTTCCTTACTATATTGATATAAATATGGATAGAAATCACCGTATCGTATGTATTATAGTAGAATAATGGAAAATCTCATATTTTTTATCTTAATAAATATCTTCGTTAATAACTAGGTAGTAGCTTTTAACTAGTAACTTGGTTATTTGAAGAATTGTAACTTCTTCATTTGAATTTTTTTTTTTTTTTATTTATTTTATTATTGCTCCTTCCGGAAGAAATAAGGGCTGGTGAATGGGAAACAATTAATAAGAATAAAAAAAGAAAGTTTGATTTTCTTATGGAACATACATATCAATATGCATGGATCATACCTTTCGCTCTACTTCCAGTTACTATGTCAATAGGGTTGGGACTTCTGCTTGTTCCGACCGCAACAAAAAATCTGCGTCGTATGTGGACTTTTCCTAGTGTTTCATTGCTAAGTATAGTTATGGTTTTTTCGTCCGATCTGTCTATTCAACAGATAAATGGCAGTTCTATCTATCAACATCTATGGTCTTGGACCATCAATACTGATTTTTCCTTAGAGTTCGGCTACTTGATCGATCCACTTACTTCTATTATGTCAATACTAATCACTACGGTTGGAATCATGGTTCTTATTTATAGTGACAATTATATGTCTCATGATCAAGGATATTTGAGATTTTTTGCTTATATGAGTTTTTCCAATACTTCCATGTTGGGATTAGTTACTAGTTCCAATTTGATACAAATTCATCTTTTTTGGGAACTAGTGGGAATGTGTTCGTATTTATTAATAGGTTTTTGGTTCACACGACCGGCTGCCGCAAATGCTTGTCAAAAAGCGTTTGTAACTAATCGTGTAGGGGATTTGGGGTTATTATTAGGAATCTTAGGTTTTTATTGGATAACAGGGAGTTTCGAATTTCGAGATTTGTTCGAAATCTTCAATAACCTGATCCGTAATAATGGGGTCAACTCTTTATTTGCTACTTTGTGTGCCTCCCTATTATTCGTCGGTGCAGTTGCTAAATCCGCACAATTTCCCCTTCATGTATGGTTACCTGATGCCATGGAGGGGCCTACTCCTATTTCGGCTCTTATCCATGCTGCTACTATGGTAGCAGCAGGCATTTTTCTTGTCGCTCGATTTCTTCCGCTTTTCACAGTCATACCTTACATAATGAATCTCATTTCTTTGATAGGTGTAATAACGGTACTATTAGGAGCTACTTTAGCTCTTGCTCAAAGAGACATTAAGAGAAGTTTAGCCTATTCTACAATGTCTCAATTGGGTTATATTATGTTAGCCCCAGGGATAGGCTCTTATCGGGCTGCTTTATTCCATTTGATCACTCATGCCTATTCGAAAGCATTATTGTTTTTAGGATCCGGATCAATTATTCATTCAATGGAACCCATTGTTGGATATTCTCC